TGAGTGTAAAGGAGAATATAATGAATAAATTGGGAAATAAATTTTAGTAAAATCTGGAAATGGAACATATAGGGGTAAGAAAGTAGAAGGGGGAGTATAATATTTATACATTTTGAAAAAAAGTATTATTAGATTGAATATTTTGAGTGATTGGCTCGGGGGGGTTAATTAAAATTTCAGGTTAATAAAAATAAATAAATAAAAGTTTGAATAGTAAGATTATAAAAGTATATTATGTAAGTAAGAAACTTTTTGGGCTAAAAATTAAAATTGGTAAAATTTTATATTAATAAATTATTAATTATAATTATTTTATTATTTTTAAAAATTAAATAATCATGAATAAATTATTAATTATTTAATTATTAATAAATACTTATTAAATATTATATATATATTATAAATCTTTAATGATTATAAAATATTAAAAATAAAATTAATTATTAATTATATAAAGACAAAAGGAAAATATATATTTATAAATACATATATTTATTTTAAAATAATTAATAAATATTAATAATAATTTAATTAATAATTATTAATTATTAATTAAAAAATTAATTTAAAATATATTATATACTTTAATGTAATTTAATAATAATTTAATATATAATTATTTATTATTAAATATTAATGAAAGAAAATTAAGAGTTTTAGGGGGTAAACTAAAATTATTTGGGGTTAAGGTGATTGTTAAAGTTTAGAGGTAATGAAAGTAATAAAATTTAAAATTTTAAAGAAAAGGTGACTTTTAAGTTTTACGTGGAGGAAGGTATATGGGGATATTTAAAAATAAAATGTATAAAAGAAAATTAAGAGTTTTAGGGGGTAAACTAAAATTATTTGGGGTTAAGGTGATTGTTAGAGAGTTTGATCGGGAGTTATTTATAAATAAATTTAATATAATTTTATTATTATTTAAAAATGAGTATGAAATAAGTAAAAAGTATTATTTTAAGTAAGTAAATAAAAATAAATAATTTTTTTATGTAAATTTATTTGAATAATTTAAATATAAATAATTTTTTAAAATAATTTTTAGTTAAATTTAAATAATTTAAATAAAAATAAATTAATATTTAAAATAATTTATATTAATGTAAATTAATAATAGAAAATTATTATTATTATCAATAAAAATTAGTGCCAGCAATTGCGGTTAAACTAAAGATAGTAAGTAAATTTTTTAATTAATAAAATAGATAAGAAATAACAAAATTAAAATTATCATTGATTTTAAAATTAAGTACTTATGGTGAAATATAGGTATAAATTTAATGATTAATAATTATTATGTATATTAGTTTTCAAAAATTTAATTATAAATTAGGATTAGATACCCTATTATTTTTATTAAATTGAAATTAATTAATTATTAAATGTAAAACATTAAAAATAAAAAATTTGGCGGTACTTAATATTTAGAGGAACTTGTTTGTTAAATTGATAGTCCACGAATAGAGAGACTTAATTTTATAGTTTTATGTATTGTTGTTGAAAAGTTATATTAAAAGATAATAACTAATAAATTTGATTAAATTATAATTCAAATCAAAATGTAGAATAATTAAGAATTTAAATGAGTTACAGTTAATTAAATAATTAAATTTTATAATTTAATTTTATAAGTGAAAATGGATTTAAAAGTAAATCTGTAAAAATTTATAGGTTGAATGAATAGTTTAAGTATGTACAAATTGCCCGTCATTTTCAATTTATGAGAAAAGTCGTAACAAAGTAAATGTACCGGAAGGTGTATTTAGAGGAATGTAAGTAAAATTTTAGTTTAATAAAAATAATTCATTTACATAGAATAGATTAAGTATATTGTATTAAAATTTTAGTTATTAAAAATTTAATTAGTTAAATAAATGAGTCATTTAAATAAGTTTTGTACAATAAATTTTGTAATAAGTTTATATTATTTTAAGTTTAATTAAAATTATAAAAATAAAATCTAGTTAAAGTAATTAAAATAAAATAATTATTAATATTATAGGAAAAGTAATGTAAGTGAATAATATATATATATCCATGATGTGATAGGAAATATAAATAAGTAAATTTAATTTATTGTATCTTTGGTATCAGGGTTAATTAAATGAAAGTTTAAAATTAAAAATAATCTCGAAAGAAAAAGAGTTAAATAATTATGAAAGTTAATGTGGTAAAGTTATTTTGAATAATTATTTAGGGGAGATATTTTAGTCAAGTTTTTTGATATCTAGTTTTTTTTGATTTAATTTAATTTTAATATATAATAAGGGATAGTTTATAATTAATTAAGATTTGAATCAATAATAAGAGGTAAAATTTAATAAATATAGAGTTAAAGAAATGATATATATTAAAAATTTATGGGATAAACTATAAATTTAAAATTAAAATTAATTTAGTTTAAAAGTGAAATTAAGTTTATATAAATATTCATAAAATTTGAATTTTTTATAAATAATTTAATAATTTATAAAATTTATAATAATTTAGAAAATTTAAAATTTTAGATTTAATTGAATAAAAAAATATTTAAAATAATAAAATTTTTAAAGTAAAAATGATTAAATTAGTATTAAATTAAAAAATTGTGAAATATATATTATTTAAAATTTATTAAAGGAATTAGGCAAATAATATTAGATTAGTAGATATATTAATTTAATTTTAAATTCATCTGTTTAATAAAAACATAGTTTTATGATGTAGTATATAAGATTAATTCTGCTCCATGATAGTGAAGTTAAATAGCCGCAGTATATTGACTGTGCAAAGGTAGCATAATCAGTTGTCTCTTAATTGGGGACTAGTATGAAGGAATAAATGAAATTTAAACTGTCTTTAATATAGAATTTAAAAATTTAAATTTTTAGTAAGAATGCTAAGATAAGATTATGGGACGAGAAGACCCTATAGAATTTTATATAAAATTTAAATAGATTAATTATAAGTTTAATTTTTATATTTAATTGGGAGGATTATTAAATTTAAAGAACTTTAAGATGAAAAAGTAACATTAATTTATGAGATTAAAAAAGGAAGAATAAGATTTTTAAAATTTTATAGTAGAATTAATTACCTTAGGGATAACAGCGTAATATTTTTAAAAAGATCATATTGATAAGAGTGATTGCGACCTCGATGTTGAATTAAAATAAAAATTAAATGGAGAAGTTTAATATTTTAGTCTGTTCGACTATTAAAATTTTACATGATTTGAGTTTAGATCGGCGTGAGCCAGATCGGATTCTATCTATAATTATGTGGAAACAATTTTGTACGAAAGGACTAATTGTTTAAAATTTTTTTTATGATAATGATTAGTAATAAATTTTAATTGAATATTACTTTGGCAGATTAGTGTGTTAAATTTAGAATTTAATTATATATATGATAAATAATGTTATTAAAATATATAGGTAATAATTAATTATATAATATTATATATTAAGTTAAATTTTTTAAGGTTATTTTTGTTAATTTTAATTGTTATAATTGGTGTGGCTTACATGACTTTGTTAGAACGAAAGGTTTTGGGGTATATTCAAAATCGTAAGGGTCCAAATAAAGTTGGAGTTATTGGGGTTATACAACCATTTAGAGATGCAATTAAATTACTAAGTAAAGAAGTATTTTTTATTTTTAAATCAAATTATAATTTATATTATATTTCTCCTATTATAATATTTGTAATAATAATAATAATATGAATTTTATATCCATATGTTACTAACATTTATTTTATAAATTATTCTCTTTTATTGATAATTATTTTTATATCTGTAATGAGTTATATTGTTGTGTGTTTGGGGTGATCGGCAAATTCTATATATTCTATGATAGGATCTGTCCGGTCAGTGTCTCAGATACTTTCATATGAGGTTAGATTTATTTTGATTATTTTGATTTTAATAATTATAAGGGAGAGGTATTCATTTGTAGATTTTGTGAACTTTCAGTATTATATGTGATATATTATTTATTTATATCCTTTATTTTTAATTTTTTATATTAGGGTTTTAGCGGAATTAAATCGAAGACCCATAGATTTTATTGAGGGGGAATCTGAATTAGTGTCCGGCTTTAATGTTGAATATTTTAGGGGGGGTTTTACTTTGATTTTTTTAAGAGAGTATGGGATAATTATATATTTTAGTATAATAATAATGTTTATATTTGTAAATTTAGTAGGGGTATGGTTTGTCTATTCAGTAATTTGAATTAATTTTATATGTTTAATAATTATTGTTATACGGGGCTTGCTCCCTCGAATACGATATGATGAGTTAATATATTTATGTTGGAAGATTATTTTGCCATTAGTTTTACTATATATGTGTTTAATTTTGGGGTTTAAGTTTTTATTAATAATTATTAATTAATGTACTTGTTTTCATATGTATTATAGGATATTAAAGTTAATAGAAAATTTAAATTTCTTTATTATATTTTCAAAATATAAGCTTTAATCAAGTTCATTAACTAATTTTAATAAAATAAGGTTGAGTCTCAAATTTTTAATAATAATATATTAAGTAAGAAGTATGTGAAGTATATAATTGATAATAATTGTCTAATAGTGATAAAAGGTGGTTCAATGATTTGAGCACCAGCTCATGTTAATAAAATAAAATTATTAATATAAATTCAGTAAATAAGTTGATTTAGGGGGTAAAGGCTGAGCGAGTTTAATTTAGAATTAATTAGGGGGATAAAATATAAGATAATGATTGATGAGATTAGAGCAATTACTCCTCCTAGTTTATTAGGGATAGATCGGAGAATGGCATAGGCAAATAAGAAGTATCATTCAGGTTGAATATGTACGGGGGTGATTATGGGATTAGCTACATTAAAATTATCTGGGTCTCTAAATACATATGGATATTCTAAGTTAATAATTATAAATAATAATATTGTGATTATAAAGCCAAAGATATCTTTTATAGTAAAATAGGGATGAAAGTAAATTTTAAATAAGTTTCTATTTAAGCCTAGGGGATTTGAGGAGCCTGTTTGATGTAAAAAATATAAGTGGATAATCACTAAAAGTAAGATCAAGAAAGGTAAGATAAAGTGTAGGGAGTAGAATCGATTTAGTGTAGCATTGTTGATGGAGAATCCCCCTCAAATTCATTGGACAATAGTGTTTCCAATATAGGGAATTGTTGAGACTAAGTTTGTAATAACTGTAGCCCCTCAGAATGATATTTGGCCCCAAGGTAGGACGTATCCTAAAAAGGCTGTGGCTATAGATATAACATAAATAGAGACTCCGATCACCCATGTGTTAGTTAGTTTAAACGAATAATAATATATTCCTCGTCTGATATGAATATATATACAAATGAAGAATATAGAGGCTCCGTTGATGTGAATATTATGGATTAATCAACCAAGGTTAATATTTTGGATAATGTGAATAATTCTGCTAAATGCATAGTTAGTATTGGGACAATAGTGTATTGATAGAAAAAACCCCCTAATAATTTGAATTCCTAGGAATATTCCCAATAATGATCCAAAATTTCATCAGTATGAAATATTGATAGGAGAGGGGAGCTTAATTAGAGATTTATTGAGAAATGATAAATTTTTGTTCATAATTAATTAATTTTTCGGAGGGATATGTATTTTAGGGAACATACTTTAATAATAGCGAAGAGAGAGAGGAGTAGGTATAATATTGATAAAATTGTTAGGTTGTTAAGGGGGTATTCGTATAGGTTTAAAATATTATTAAAATTTATTTTATTGATATAGGGAATAGTATAGCTTTCATGAAATTTGTATTTATGGATAAATAAGTTTAATGGGCCAAGATTTATTAAGTAATAAGAAAAAATTATATTAATTAGAGTTAAAGGAATGATGTAATAATTAATTTTAAGTTTAAATTGTTCATTTGAGATTAACCTAGAAAAATATAGAAAAATAATTAGTAAACCACTGATTATTATTAAAAATAAGAAAATTGATAGAATATAATTTGACTTTCATAGGGATATATTTAGACAAATTATAGATCTATAGATTAGTAATGTGACTATAATTATGATAGGGTGATTTGAGATGTTTATTATTAAAAATAATACTAAAAAAATTAGTGAAATATGAATAAGATAGTTAACATAAATGAGTATGTGCTTTATTATCATAGGGGTTTAGTTTCAACAAAAAATAGTTTATGGAGAATATTAATTTTGGAAATTAGAGGTTGTATTATTATTTATATTGACTAAATATAAATATGTTTTATATTTTTTGATTTTCTTATAATTTTTAATTAATATCTTTAATTTACAAAATTAAGGTTTTATGAAGTAAACTACATAAGATTTATAATAAAATTATAATAATTGATTTATTAATTTATATATATTTATGTATAATAATTTTTATAAGTTTAATTTTTATATATAAATTTATATTGGTAGTTTTGATAGTATTTGAGTTAATAATTTTAAATCTATCAATAATTATATATTTAATCTATAGTATATTAAACTTAGATTTATTTATGGTTTATTATTTAGTTTTCATAGTTTGTGAGAGAACCTTGGGTCTATCATTGTTAGTTTTAATTGTTCGGTATCATGGTAATGAATTGTATTATTTGTTTAACTTTAGTAAATTTTAAGTATGATAAAAATTTTTTTTTTTTTTTTTTTTAGTTATTTTATGATAATTTATAACAAAAAAATTATATTTTATTATAATATTTATTTTTTAATAAGATTAATTTTTTTATTTAAGTTTATATTTAAAGATTTTATTTGACTTAGAGTTAGTTTTTTGTGAAAATTTGATTTTTATTCTTTTTATTTAATTTTATTAAGAATGTGAATTTTAGGATTAATATTAATGGTTATTCAGTTAAATAAGGAAGTATTAGTTAAATTAATAGTTTTTATGATAATGGGATTGATTCTGATTATATCATTTTCATTAAGAAATTTAATAATATTTTATTTAGTTTTTGAGTTGAGTTTAATCCCTACTTTTATTATGATTGTTTATTGGGGGTATAATTTTGAGCGGTTAAGGGCTTCGTTTTATTTATTAATATATACAATATTTATTTCTTTGCCTTTATTAATGTATATTATAAAATTATATAAAGTTAATCAAACTCTTGAGGTAGATTTATTGAAGATAAGTAATAATTATATTAATTTAAGGTTACTGGATTATTTGATTTTATTCATAGCTTTTTTAATTAAGATGCCTATTTTTTTATTTCACTTATGGTTACCTAAGGCTCATGTAGAGGCTCCAGTATATGGATCTATAGTTTTGGCGGCGATCTTATTAAAATTAGGGAGGTATGGTCTTTTACGTTTTATGGAGATTTTTTATTTTTTATCTATAAAATATAGTTGTGTGTTTATGAGTGTAGGTATTGTGGGGGGGGTTTACATTAGGTTGGTGTGTTTAGTCCAAATTGATATGAAAAGTTTAGTTGCTTATTCTTCTATTGTTCATATAAATATAATATTATGTTGTATATATACTATGGTAAAATTAAGATTTATTAGTTCTTATATTTTAATAATTTCTCATGGCTTATGTTCTTCGGGATTATTTTATATGGTGAATTTGTACTATGAGCGGTCTCAGAGACGGTTAATATTTTTTAATAAGGGTATACTGAGAATCTATCCTTCTCTAAGATTATGGTGGATGGGGTTTTGTGCTATAAATTTTTCTTTTCCCCTGTCCTTAAATTTTATTAGTGAAATTTTTTTGATTAGAGTTATTGTCAGATGAGATTTAATATTAATAACTTATTTGATAGTTATTTGTTTTTTTAATAGGGCTTATTCATTATATTTATATTCTTACGTTCAACATGGGATACTTTATGTAGAGAGAAAGAATTTAATTTTAGTTTATTTTAGAGATTATATAATTTTAATTTTACATTTTGTTCCGTTAATTATATTATTATTTAATTTAGTTATGGTTTATTAGATTAAATTTAGGTAGTTTAAGGAAAATATTAATTTGTGGAGTTAATGATATAGTAATAAAAAATTGTCCTAAATTATAATTAATTTGTATATTTATTTTTATGTTATGTTGATTTTAAGAATTTTATTTTATTTGATAGGGTTATATTTGTATTATTTAGAATTAAGAATTATGTTTGAGTGGTTGATTTTTAATTTAAATTCTTTAAATGTAGAGATAATAATCTTATTAGATTGAGTTATATGTTTATTTATTAGGGTGGTAATATTAATTTCTTCAATAATTATGTTATATAGAATGGTTTATATAAGTAGGGATAAGTATATTAATCGTTTTATTAGTTTATTGAATTTATTTATTTTTTCTATGGTTTTGATAATTATAAGACCTAATTTAATTAGGATTTTATTTGGGTGAGATGGATTAGGATTAAGGTCTTATTGTTTAGTGATTTATTATCAAAATTATGTTTCATTTAATTCTGGGATAGTTACAGTGCTATGTAATCGATTGGGGGATGTGGGGTTGCTTATATCAATTGGATTGGTTTTCATATATGGAAGATGGAATATGTATTTTTTATTGGGCTATAAGGGTGAATTAATTATATTGATGATTTTATTGGGGGGGCTAACTAAGAGTGCTCAAATTCCTTTTTCAGTGTGATTACCAATAGCTATAGCTGCCCCTACCCCAATTTCTGCGTTAGTTCATTCTTCTACCTTGGTTACTGCGGGGGTTTATTTATTATTTCGATTTAATAGGTTTTTAATTAGATTTGAGTCTAAGAAGGTGGTATTGTATTTCTCAGTTTTTACAATGTTTATAGCGGGGTTAATAGCTAATTTTGAGATAGATTTAAAAAAAATTATTGCTTTATCTACACTAAGACAATTAGGTTTGATAATAATAATTTTAAGATTGGGGGTGAAGTTTTTGGCTTTTTATCATCTTTTAACTCATGCAGTATTTAAGTCTTTATTATTTATATGTGCAGGTATTATAATTCATTTTATGGATAATAATCAGGATATTCGATTTTATGGAAAATTAAATGAATTTCTTCCTTTTACAATGATGAGATTTTATGTGTCGAGATTGGCTTTAATAGGATTTCCTTTTTTCGCTGGGTTTTATTCAAAGGATTTAATTATAGAAGTGATTTATATAATAAATTTTAATATTTTTATTATAAGTTTTATTGTTTTATCATTAATATTTACTGTTTCTTATTCATTACGATTAATGTATTATGTTTTTTTTAGGGATTTTAAAGGGGTAAGATTGTATAGCATTCGAGAAAATAATTTAATAAATATTTCAATAATGATATTATTAGGAATAAGAATTTTTGGGGGGGCTTTATTTTTTTGAATTTGTTTTTTTGATAATTATTTTATTTACATTAATTTGAGAGTAAAATTATTAACTTTAGGTTTTATAATAATAGGGGTTTTGTTGATAAATTTGTTATATATAAAAAATTTGATTAAAATTTATGTTTTAACATATTTTTTTAGATCTATGTGAATATTAAGTTTTTTATATTTGTGAATTTATAAGCCATTTTTGAATGTGGGTATAAAAAGATTTAAGATAGATTTGGAATGGGTTGAATTTGTAGAAAAAGATTTAATTTTAAAATTTATAAGGGGGATTAAGGTAAATAATAATTTACATATAATATATATATATATATTTATTATTAGTATGGTTTTTTTAGTAGTTTTTTTAAAATAGTAATCTAAATAGCTTATATGTTTAAAGTTTAATATTGAAGATATTAAGAAAAAATTTTTTTTTAGATATATTTATAAATATTAAAATTTTAGATTATTTTTATAATGAAAATATAATGTTTTTCATTAAACTATATAAATTTAGGAGTAGAATGATGTAAGAATCATTGAGGTTTGAATTAGAAGTTCAAAAATAAAATTACTCCTTATTAAATTAAATTGAATTGAAAGAAGGATAAATTAATTGGAGTATTTTTTCATTAAAATTATTAACAATAATTTACCTCTATTTGGTTTCAATTAAATTTAGATTTTAAGGTCATTTTTTAAGTCGAAATTAAATGTATTGTTTATACTATAAAAAATAAGATTTATATGAGTTATATAATTTTTAAGAGCAATTTAAATGTTATTATTTAACTAAAATCCTTACTTTATTTATATAGTACTAGATTTTTCAATCAATAGATTTTTCTAAATATTCAATAAATAATCCAGTAATTAAGATAATTAGGAATAAAAATGAAATAAAAATAGATATTTTATTAAATGTATTTATTAAAAAAACTAGAGGGATTAGTAATGTAATTTCAATATCAAAGATTAAAAAAATTAATCTAACTAGAAAGAATTGAATTCTAAATGGTATGCGAGATTTTGAGATAGGGTCGAATCCACACTCAAAAGGGGATATTTTTTCTCGATTTTTTTTAAGTTTTGAAGATATAAAAATATTTAAGGATAAGATAACAAGAGCTATAAATAAAAATATAATTATTATAATAATAAAAAAAAAAATTATTTATATTAAAGTGGGTTTAAGTTTTTTAATTGGAAATTAAATGTAATATTTTATACTATATAAATTAGGTTAATTAATATCTTCATCAATAAATTGAAATGTAAAGAAATAGTCAAATAATATCAACAAAATGTCAATATCATGCTGCTGCTTCAAATCCAAAATGATGGGTATTTCTATAATGAAGAGATATGAGTCGAAAAAAAGAGATTAGGAGAAAGGTTGTCCCAATAATAACATGAATTCCGTGGAATCCAGTAGCAATAAAAAATGAGGATCCATAAATAGAGTCTGAGATAGTGAAGGGCGATTCTTTATATTCAATTAATTGAAGGATAGAGAAGTATAATCCTAAAATAATAGTAATAATTAGACTTTTTTTTCTTTCTATAAAGTTTTTATTTAAAATTGAGTAATGGGTTCATGTGATTCTTATGCCCGAAGAAATTAAAATAATTGTATTAAGAAGTGGGATGTCAAATGGATTGAATGGTTTAATTCCTAAAGGGGGTCATAATTGTCCAATATCTATAGTTGGGGCTAAGGAGGAGTGAAAGTAAGCTCAAAAGAAAGAAATAAAAAAAAAAATCTCAGAAATAATAAATAAGATTATTCCTAAACGAAGTCCTACATAAACTGAGTGGGTGTGGGATCCTTGGAAAGTTGACTCTCGAATTACATCCCGTCATCATTGGTAAAGGCATAGAATTGTACATGGAAATGAAATTGAGATTATGTAATTTATTTTATGAAATCATATGATTATTGAGATTAGATTATTGAACAATCTCATAGAGATTAGGATCGGTCATGGTCTAATTGATACTATGTGAAATATATGATTTTGATTGGGTATTTTTATCATATTATATATATATATATATATATATATATATGTGTGTGTGTGTGTGTGCATATCAATATATAAATACTAAATTTCTCTATAGTATAAGGTTGTTAGAATAGAAAAAACATAGGCTTGGATGAGTCTTACTGAGATTTCTAGAATTAGAAGTGTGGTTTGAGATAATAATATAATAATTATGATAATTAAATTATTAATTAAGAGACCAGAAGAGCCTAATAAGGTTAATAATAAGTGCCCTGCAATTATATTAGCCGTTAGACGAATGGCTAAGGTAAGCGGGCGAATTACCAATCTAATAGTTTCAATTAAGACTATAAAAGGCATTAAAATAACTGGTGTTCCTTGTGGTGTTAAATGAGAAAAAAAATCATTAAAAAAAAATAGAATATTAAATAGCATTATTGAGATTCACATAGAAAGTGAGAGAGATAGACAAAATCTTAGGTGCCTAGAAGCAGTGAAAATGTATGGAAATAGACCTAAAACATTATTAATGAAAATAAAAAAAAAAAGACTAATAAAAATAATTAGGCTTATTGGAGAGTATTTAATGATAATTTTAAGTTCTTTTATTAAAAATTTAATAATAATATTTCACAGTATAATGGGTCGTGAAGGGATTAATCAGAATTGAAAGGGAAAGATAAAGATAATTAATCCTATTCTTAGTCAATTTAGAGACAGATTTATTCTTGTTGAGGGGTCGAAAATTGAAAATAAATTAACTATCATGTTCAATTTCATTTATGAAGTTTAATATTAGATTTTTTAGGGGTTAGGGTTGGTATATAGAAAAAATAGATTATAGTTGACAGGAGAAATAAAAATAAAAATGATGATATAAAGATAAAAATTCATAATATAGGTATTATATGAGGTATAAAAGAATATTTTATAAGATAAAATATCATTAAATTGACAATTTAGAGTTTTTTTTAAACTAATTCTTTCATTAAAAATAGAGAAAAATCTATTATAGTTGATTTAAAAGATCAAAACTTAAAAATCAGTCATTTAATGTAGTTAATTTGAAAGGAATGGGGTAAGGAAAAAAGTATTGTTTTAATATATTGATGTGTTTAGTGGTTTGAGTTAAATAATCAATTTTTAAAATTATAGAAGTTAGTTGACTCTAGACAAATTGGTATGAATGAGTGGTTCATCCCACAGATTTCAGAACATTGACCGAAAAATAATCCAGGACGATTTAGTAATAGTGTAGATTGGTTTAAACGGCCTGGTGTTGAATCTATTTTAATTCCTAATGAGGGGACTGTTCATGAGTGGATTACATCTATTGATGAAGTGAGAATACGAATTGGGAGATTAAATGGTAGAATACATCGGTTATCAGTGTCTAAGAGTCGAAAATCATTCAGTGCGAGATTATTAGAGGAAATTATATAAGAATCAAATTCAACTCTAATAAAATCGGAGTATTCATATCTTCAATATCATTGGTGTCCTATACATTTAATTGTTAATTTATTTATTTGATTTTCTTCTCTAATATATAAAATCTTTAATGAGGGGATAGCGATAAATATTAAAATAATTATGGGGGAGATAGTTCAAATTATTTCTATTAAATGGCCTTGGAGTAAGAATCGGTTAGTTATTTTATTAAAAAGTAGAAAAATTATGGAAAATAGAATTATAAAAGTGATAAAAATCAGAGTAATTATTGTAAAATCGTGAAAAAAAATCATTAATTCAGAAGATGGAGAATTAGCATTTTGTAGGGAAATTAATCAGGTGTTAATTTTTAATAAAAGATTTTAAAGACTTTATAATATAGAGTTTAAATCTATTGCACTTTTCTGCCATATTAAATATTATTAAATATTATTAAATATTATTAAATATTATTAAATATTAAATATTAAGTTAAAAAGAAATTAAATTGATGGGATTTCATTATATCTGTGATTTAAAGGGGGATAATGACTTAATCATTCTAAGGAGGAATTTAGATAAAATATGTTAATAATTATGCGTTTAGATGATAAAGCTTCTCAGATTAGAAATAATAACATGATTAATCTAATAATTGAAATAAGGGAGCCTATGGATGAGATAATGTTTCATGAAAGAAAATTATCAGGGTAGTCAGAATATCGTCGTGGTATTCCTCTTAAACCTAAAAAGTGTTGGGGGAAGAATGTTAAATTAACTCCAATAAATATTCTAGTAAATTGAATGTTTAATAAAAAATTATTAAGGGAGAATCCAGTGATTAATGGAAATCAATGGATAAAACTTGCAATAATTGCAAATACAGCTCCTATAGATAAAACATAATGAAAGTGAGCTACTACATAGTACGTATCATGAAGGATAATATCAATAGAGGAGTTAGAGAGCATTACTCCAGTTAATCCCCCAATGGTGAATAGGAAGATAAAACCTATGGCCCATCATAGAGATGAGTTGTAATTAATTTTAGATCCGTGAAGAGTTGTGATTCATCTAAAAACTTTGATTCCGGTGGGGATAGCGATAATTATAGTTGCAGAGGTGAAATATGCACGAGTATCAACATCTAATCCAATAGTGAATATGTGATGGGCCCAAACAATAAAGCCTAGAAATCCAATAGTAATAATTGCATAAATTATTCCAAGAGCCCCAAAGGTTTCTTTTTTTCCTCTTTCTCTTATGATGATGTGAGAGATTAAGCCAAACCCAGGTAGAATTAAAATATATACTTCGGGGTGTCCGAAAAATCAAAATAAGTGTTGATATAAAATAGGGTCTCCTCCCCCTGAAGGGTCAAAGAAGGAAGTGTTAAGATTTCGATCTGTTAATAATATAGTAATAGCTCCAGCTAGAACGGGGAGAGAGAGAAGAAGGAGAATAGCTGTAATGAGAATAGATCATACTAAAAGGGGGATTTTGTCTAAGGAGATATTAATATTGTGTATATTTAAAATTGTTGAAATAAAATTGATTGCTCCTAAAATTGAAGATATACCTGCAATATGAAGGGAAAAAATAGTCAGGTCGATGGATGGGCCCCTGTGGAATGTATTAGATGCTAAGGGGGGGTAGACAGTTCACCCTGTTCCCGACCCTTCATTAATAAAATTTCTTAAGATTATAAGGAAAATTGAGGGGGGTAGTAATCAGAATCTTATATTATTTAAGCGTGGGTAGGCCATATCAGGGGATCCTAATATTAATGGAACTAAGAAATTACCAAATCCCCCAATTATAAAAGGTATAACTATAAAGAAGATTATAATAAAGGCATGACTTGTTACAATAGTGTTAAATACCTGATCATTGAGAATTAAAGAGTTGGGGGATCCTAATTCTAATCGAATAATTATTCTTATTGAAGAACCAATTATTCCTGATCAAATTGCAAAGATAAAATATAAAATTCCAATATCCTTATGATTTGTTGAATATAGTCATTTGTTCATAGAAGTATTATGTCTGATTAAAAAGTAATAAATTGTAAATTTATAAATGAAATAGGTTTTCTAATACTATATAGAGGGGTTGTTTTATAGTTTAAGAAAAAATATTAAATTGCAAATTTAAAGAAATTTGAGTAATTTGAAACATAAGATTTATAATAAGTATAATTATATATTAAGCTTTGAAGGCTTATAGTTTGAATAACTTAAAATCTTAAATTAGGATTATAGTTAAGGAAAAGAAAAATCTAATAAATAAAATAAGATAGGTTTTATTAAAAGGAGAAGAATAATTTATAAAAAATAATTTAGACTTTAGAGAGTAAAAAAATATTAAAAGTATTATTATATTAATATAAATATAAATTAAAATAAATGAATTAATTAATATAATAAAAAAGATTAAAAATATATTAGAGTTAAATAATAAAGTATAGATTCTTAATCATTTTATGAAAAAAAAAGATAAGGGGGGCAATCTTGCTATATTAAAAAATATAAGTATGTATATTAGTTGTAAGTTTAAGGGTTTAATATTGTAAAAAAAATTGTAAGATATTTTTAGGAATTGAAATATTATGTTAATTATTAGTAGAATAATAGTATAAACAATAAAATATATAAATCAAAGAATATTTTTAAGTATAATTAATAGAATTATTCAACTTGTTTGATTGATAGATGAGTAAGTTAGGATAATTTTAAAATTTATATTTATTATTATTTTAAATGTAGAGATAAAAGAAGAAGTTAGAATTATTATGTATATTATAAAAGGTTTAATTTCTATAAGTGATAATATATATAATGGGGTAATTTTTTGAATTGATAGAAAAAAAAATAGAATATCTCAGTGTAGAAATAGGGAGATTGATGGTATTCATAGATGAAAGGGGGGAATCCCTAACTTTAAACTTAGAGTTAGGATAAATATGATTTTAAGGTAACTAATTTGAAAAAAAAAGAATGATCTATGGAGAAGAGAGAAAATTATGATTAAGGATGCTATAGTTTGAATGATGAAGTAAAAAAAGATAATTTTTTTATTAGAGGTTTTTAAACATATAAGACAGATAAATATAAAGTTATTAATTTCTATAAAAAATCAAATAATAAGAAAATCTCTCAGAAAAATAGATAAAAATGAAAATAACAATAGATTAAGAACAATAAAAAATTTAGAAAATATATTAAAAAAGATAAAAAATTTTTTAATTAAATTAAGTTAGAAAATTTAAAAAACATTAAAAAATTTTTAATTAAATATAAATTTTAAAACATATGTTTTAATGTAATTATGCATATAAAATTTTGAATTTTAAAGGAGTAGTTTAGTCTATTAAATATAGTTATTGTTGGATAAGTAAAGAGTCTAGTTGTTTAGGGGAAATAAGTGGGGATAAATAAGAGATATTAATATAATCTATTTTTAGGGTATGAGCCTAAGAGCTTAGGAGTTAGCTTACTTATTTAAAAAATTTAATAATGAAAATACTCAAGTGAGCATATGATTTATTCTATCAAAATAATCCTTTTATTCAGGCATATCATC